GTTAATGTAGCTTACATCAAAGCATAGCACTGAAGATGCTAAGATAGATTCTAAAACATCTCATGAACACAAAGGTTTGGTCCTAGCCTTGCTATTAATTTTAACTACACTTACACATGCAAGTATCAGCACCCCCGTGAAAATGCCCTCTACAACCAATAAGTAAATGAGGAGCGGATATCAGGCACCATTTCTGCCGAAGACATCTTGTTAAGCCACGCCCCCAAGGGAACTCAGCAGTGATAAACATTGAAAAATAAGCGAAACAAGCTTGAACCAGTGATAGTAAATAGAGTCGGTAAATCTCGTGCCAGCCACCGCGGTTATACGAGAGACTCAAGTTAATAAAATCGGCCCAAAGGGTGGTTAGAGATAGCAACAAATAGAACTAAAAACTAACTCTGCTGTCGCACGCAATAGTCATAAACAAACACAACATCGAAAGAAGTTCTACAAAAATAAACTTGAACCCACGACAGTTAGGAGACAAACTGGGATTAGATACCCCACTATGCCTAACTATAAACTTTGACCAATCCGCCAGAGTACTACGAGCAACAGCTTAAAACTCAAAGGACTTGGCGGTGCTCTACACCCACCTAGAGGAGCCTGTTCTATAATCGATAATCCCCGATAAACCTCACCATCTGTTGCCAATACAGCCTATATACCACCGTCCAGCCCGCCCTTTAAAGGATAAACAGCAGGCACAAATACAAACATAAAAACGTCAGGTCAAGGTGTAGCACATAAGATGGGAAGAAATGGGCTACATTTTCTAACCTAGAAAACACGAAAGAGTTTATGAAATAAAACTCCAAAGGAGGATTTAGCAGTAAAAAGAAAAAAGAGCGTTCTTTTTAAGCCGGCAATGGAGCGCGCACACACCGCCCGTCACCCTCTTCAAACAACATAAAAAATACATAAGCCCAAAAATAAAAAAGAAGAGGCAAGTCGTAACATGGTAAGTCTACCGGAAGGTGAACTTGGGACATCAGCGCATAGCTTAATACAAAGCATCTTGCTTACACCAAGAATACACCCGTTAAATCCGAGTTGAGCTGAGTTATAATTCTAGCCAACACACTAAGCATCTAATAATAAACAAAACAAACCATTTAATCAGGTAGTATAGGCGATAGAAACTTCAACCATGAGCAATAGAAAAAGTACTGCAAAGGAAAGATGAAATAAAAATGAAACACAACAACAAATAAAAGAAAAGACTAAACCTTGTACCTTTTGCATAATGGTCTAGTAAGTAAAACTTAACAAAAAGAAATAAAGTTAACCACCCCGAAACTAGACGAGCTACTCAAAAGCAGCACTAATCAGGGCCAACCCTTCTCTGTGGCAAAAGAGTGGGATGACTTTTAAGTAGAGGCGATAAACCTAACGAGCCTAGTGATAGCTGGTTGCTTGAGAAATGAATTTTAGTTCAGCTCAAAGTGCTTTTTAATTAATAAAAATAAAAATAGCACTTTAAAGTTAATTAATAAAGGTACAGCTTTATTAATAAAGGACACAACCTACAACATGAATAAAGATTATATTTACAAAAGTATTTAACCGTGTAGGCCTAAAAGCAGCCACCACAAGAAAGCGTCAAAGCCCAATTAACATAAACCTTATTATCCCTATAAAAAAATCTAAATTCACACAACACATCAAGCCTATCTACATATTAGATAAGTTTATACTAGAATGAGTAATAAGAGCACACCCTCTGAATGCACGTGTAAATCAGAACGAAACAATCACTGATAATTAACGATCAAGTACGACACAAACCAAGAAACACACATTTAATAAACCGTTAACCCAACACAGGAGCATCAAAGAAAGATTAAAAGATTAAAAAGGAACTCGGCAACCGTGAACTTCGCCTGTTTACCAAAAACATCGCCTCTTGCCAACAATTAAGTATAAGAGGTCCCGCCTGCCCAGTGACTAATTTCAACGGCCGCGGTATCATGACCGTGCAAAGGTAGCGTAATCACTTGTCTTTTAAATAAAGACCTGTATGAAAGGCAAAACGAAAGTTCAACTGTCTCTTTAATCCAATCAATGAAATTTATCTTTTCGTGCAGAAGCGGAAATAAATATATAAGACGAGAAGACCCTATGGAGCTTTAAACACACTATTAACTACTATAATAATTTCAACCAACAGGAAAAAAATCATAAACATATAGCTATAATACAAGTTTTGGGTTGGGGCGACCGCGGAGAAAAAAAAATCCTCCGAGATAAACAATTTAGAATAACACTTCGAAAATTAAAACATTTATTATAAATGATCCACTAAGTGATCAACGAACCAAGTTACCCTAGGGATAACAGCGCAATCCTTTCTAAGAGTCCATATCGACGAATGGGTTTACGACCTCGATGTTGGATCAGGACACCCAAATGGTGCAGCCGCTATTAAAGGTTCGTTTGTTCAACGATTAAAGTCCTACGTGATCTGAGTTCAGACCGGAGTAATCCAGGTCAGTTTCTATCTATAAAAAATTTTTTCTAGTACGAAAGGACCGAAAAAATAGAGCCCATTATAAACAATGCTCTTACACAGTTGAAAACAAATAAAACACACACACAAACCATATCCTAGAACAGGATAAAGTTAAGATGGCAGAGCCCGGTAATTGCAAAAGACCTAAGCCCTTTCACCCAGAGGTTCAACTCCTCTTCTTAACTATGCACATCATACAAATACTAATCAACCCACTACTATATATTATTCCTATTTTATTAGCAGTAGCATTCCTCACACTAGTCGAACGAAAAGTGTTAGGATATATACAGCTCCGCAAAGGCCCAAACATCGTAGGGCCAATAGGACTATTACAACCAATCGCTGACGGAGTAAAACTATTCATTAAAGAGCCTATCCGACCATCTACATCCTCACAAACCTTATTTATTATCATACCCATAATAGCACTAACACTAGCACTAATAATCTGAATTCCTCTTCCAATGCCATTTATACTATCAAATCTTAGCCTTGGGGTATTGTTCCTATTAGCCATCTCAAGTTTGGCTGTATACTCAATCTTAGGCTCAGGCTGATCATCCAATTCAAAATACGCACTGATCGGGGCGCTACGCGCAGTAGCACAAACCATCTCATACGAAGTAACACTAGGACTTATTCTCCTATGTCTTATTTTAATAACAGGAAGCTTTACCTTAATAAGCTTCAACACGCTGCAAGAACCAATATGACTTCTCATACCAGCCTGACCAATAGCGGCAATATGATTTATTTCAACCCTAGCGGAAACAAATCGAGCCCCATTTGATTTAACAGAAGGAGAGTCAGAACTAGTTTCAGGCTTTAATGTAGAATACGCTGGAGGACCATTCGCACTATTTTTTCTAGCAGAATACTCAAATATCTTACTAATAAACGCCCTCTCAACTATCTTATTTCTGGGAACAACAATTAATCACCTACAACCAGAAATATTTACAATTAACCTAATAATAAAAGCATCCGCCCTATCAATTATATTTCTATGAGTACGAGCATCATACCCACGATTCCGCTATGATCAATTAATACACCTTATCTGAAAAAACTTCCTACCAATTACAATTGGATTGACACTAATACATATCTCACTACCAATTTTAACATCCGGAGTTCCCTCCGCACTATAGGACATGTGCCCGAAAGATAGGGCTTACTTTGATAGAGTAACACACAGAGGTTCAAACCCTCTCATCTCCTGTATAAAAAAATAGGACTCGAACCTACCCCGAGGAGATCAAAACCCCTTGTGCTTCCACTACACCACTTTTTACTAGTAAAATAAGCTAAACTAAGCTTTTGGGCCCATACCCCAAACATGTTGGTTAAAATCCTTCTTTTACTAATGAACCCACACGCGCTATCAATCCTACTATCGAGCCTGGCAGTAGGAACAATTACAACTCTCTCAAGCTCCCATTGATTCCTAGCATGAGCGGGCCTAGAAATTAATACACTAGCAATCATCCCACTAATAACAAAAATACACCACCCACGAGCAACAGAATCAGCCACAAAATACTTCCTAACGCAGGCCACCGCATCAGCCTTAATCTTATTTTCTACAATCACAAACGCATGGGCTACAGGAGAATGAACAATTATTACCATAAATGACAACACATCAACATTTATATTAACAATCGCCCTAGCCATTAAACTTGGAATCGCCCCATTTCACCTATGATTACCAGACGTCATACAAGGGTTAAGCCTAACAACATGCCTAATCCTTGCAACATGACAAAAATTAGCCCCAATATCCTTAATAATTATAACTGGCCATCAGTTAAACACAAACCTACTAATTACAATAGCCGTGTTATCAACAGTGGTTGGAGGATGGGGGGGCCTTAACCAAACACAAATGCGAAAAATAATAGCATACTCATCTATCGCCCACCTCGGATGAATAACACTAATCCTATCTTTCTCCCCAAATTTAACAACCCTAAACCTAATAATCTACCTAATATTAACATCATCAATATTCTTAATAATAACAACCCTAAGCTCAACAAATATTAACAAACTTTCAACATCTTGACTAAAAACGCCCCTACTAGCATCATCAATAATAATTACACTTATAGCCCTAGGAGGGCTGCCCCCGACATCAGGATTCCTACCAAAATGACTCATCCTACAAGAAATAACCAAACAACACCTAGGAGCCGTATCTACACTAATAGCTATATCTGCCCTACTAAGCCTATTCTTCTACCTACGACTATCATATGCAATCTCACTAACTACTACACCAAACACTTCAAACTCCAACATAACCTGACGAATAACCAACAACCAAATACAAATTCTACCAACAATAATTACACTAACTACAATAATATTACCAATCACACCAACACTACTAGCAATACTAAACTAAAGACTTAGGATAATGAGACCAAAGACCTTCAAAGTCTTAAGCAGAAGTTAAAGCCTTCTAGTCTTTGATAAGACCTGCAGGACCCTACCCCACATCTTCTGAATGCAACCCAGACACTTTAATTAAGCTAAGACCTTCTAGACTAGCAGGCTCTAACCCCGCGACCTTTTAGTTAACAGCTAAACGCTCAATCCAACAAGCTTTAGTCTACTTCTCCCGCTTGTTGGGGGGAAAAAAGCGGGAGAAGCCCCGGCAGAAGTAACTCTGCTCTTTAAAATTTGCAATTTTATATGCTAGACATCACAGGGCTTGGTAAAAAAAGGGCTTAACCTTTATAACAAGGGTTACAATCTTGCACCTACTTCGGCCATTTTACCAGTGATAATCACCCGATGACTATTCTCCACGAACCACAAAGACATTGGCACCCTTTACCTGATCTTTGGTGCCTGAGCTGGTATAGTTGGCACAGCACTAAGCCTCCTAATTCGAGCCGAACTCAGCCAACCAGGTGCTCTACTTGGCGACGATCAGATCTATAACGTGATTGTTACAGCTCATGCCTTTGTTATAATTTTTTTTATGGTGATGCCAGTAATAATCGGAGGATTTGGAAACTGACTCTTACCATTAATAATTGGGGCCCCAGATATGGCCTTTCCCCGAATAAATAATATAAGCTTTTGACTTCTCCCGCCATCATTCCTCCTCCTTCTTGCCTCATCAGGTGTAGAGGCGGGGGCGGGAACCGGGTGGACTGTGTATCCCCCGCTAGCTGGTAACCTCGCTCACGCAGGAGCATCAGTTGACCTCACCATCTTCTCCCTCCATCTCGCAGGGGTATCTTCGATCCTCGGTGCAATTAACTTTATCACCACATCAATTAATATAAAACCCCCATCAATAACACAATATCAAACGCCCCTTTTTGTGTGGTCGGTCTTAATCACGGCTATTCTACTACTCCTTTCCCTCCCTGTACTAGCTGCTGGTATCACTATGCTTCTAACCGACCGTAACCTAAACACAACATTCTTTGACCCGGCCGGAGGAGGGGACCCTGTCCTCTACCAACACCTGTTCTGATTCTTTGGTCACCCAGAAGTCTACATTCTAATCCTGCCCGGATTTGGCATAATCTCTCACATTGTCACATATTACTCAGCAAAAAAAGAGCCTTTCGGGTATATGGGCATGGTTTGAGCTATAATATCAATTGGTCTACTAGGATTTATTGTATGGGCCCACCATATATTCACTGTAGACCTTAATGTAGACACGCGGGCCTACTTCACATCCGCCACTATAATCATTGCCATTCCAACCGGCGTAAAAGTCTTTAGCTGGCTTGCAACCATGCATGGGGGCTCAATTAAATGAGACGCCCCAATACTTTGAGCCCTTGGGTTCATCTTCTTATTCACGGTAGGCGGCCTTACAGGCATTGTTTTAGCAAACTCATCATTAGATATTGTCCTGCACGACACATATTATGTAGTAGCCCATTTCCACTACGTATTATCTATGGGGGCCGTTTTTGCAATTATAGGCGGGTTCGTTCATTGATTCCCCCTATTCTCAGGCTATACCCTCCACCCAACATGATCTAAAATCCACTTTGGGGTAATATTTATTGGAGTAAATCTCACATTCTTCCCCCAACACTTCCTAGGCCTAGCTGGGATACCACGACGATACTCAGACTACCCAGACGCTTATACGCTATGAAATACGGTGTCATCAATCGGGTCACTAATCTCGCTCGTTGCCGTAATTATGATAATATTCATCATTTGAGAGGCATTTGCATCTAAGCGAGAAGTTATAACTACAGAACTTACACCCACAAATATTGAATGACTACACGGATGCCCGCCGCCATACCACACATTTGAGGAACCATCATTTGTACAAGCCCGAACCCATTAACAAGAAAGGAAGGAATCGAACCCCCTTAAACCGATTTCAAGTCAGCCGTATTACCAATCTACCACCTTCTTCAAGATGTTAGTAAAATATATTACAAAGCCTTGTCAAGGCTTAATTACTAGTTTAAACCTTGTACATCTTACATGGCCCACCCGTCACAACTAGGTTTTCAAGACGCCGCATCACCGATTATAGAAGAACTATTACACTTCCACGACCATGCCTTAATGGCCGTTTTTTTAATTAGCACACTGGTACTTTATATTATTACAACAATAATGACAACAAAGCTAACAAACACAAATGCTATAGACGCCCAAGAAATTGAGATAGTATGAACAATCATGCCTGCTATCATTTTAATTGTTATTGCCCTCCCCTCATTACGAATCTTATACCTAATAGACGAAATTAGCGACCCACACCTAACAGTTAAAGCCATCGGCCACCAATGATACTGAAGCTATGAATTTACAAATTATGAAGACCTTGTATTTGACTCATACATACTACCAACCCAAAACCTCGCCCCAGGCCAATTCCGATTATTAGAAGTCGACAATCGAATAGTAGTACCAATGGAGTCCCCAATTCGAATACTTATTTCAGCAGAGGATGTCCTACACTCATGGGCGGTCCCATCAATAGGCGTAAAAACAGACGCAATTCCGGGCCGACTTAACCAAACAACCTTCATCGCATCTCGCCCGGGGGTATTCTATGGACAATGCTCAGAAATCTGCGGAGCAAATCATAGCTTCATGCCCATTGTCGTAGAAGCAGCACCCCTAAGCCACTTCCAAAAGTGATCTTCATCAATACTAGAAGCATCATTAAGAAGCTTTCACGGATAAGCAATAGCCTTTTAAGCTAAAGATCGGTGACCACCAACCACCCTTAATGATATGCCACAACTTAACCCATGCCCATGATTTGCCATTTTCTTATCATCATGAATTATCTACCTAACAATTTTGACATCTAAAGTTAACAACTTTAAATACCAAAATAACCCAACCCCACAAAACACACAAAAAGAAAAAATACAACCCTGAAATTGACCATGAACCTAAGCTTTTTTGACCAATTCCTAAGCCCAACCCTCTTTGGATTACCATTAATAGGCCTAGCCCTACTGCTCCCATGACTTCTATTCCCCAAACCAACAAACCACTGACTAAACAACCGGCTTACAGCCGCACAAGCCTGACTCTTTGGTGTCTCCATTAAACAACTTATACTCCCCATCAATACCAAAGGACACAGCTGATCTCTTATATTAACATCACTAATAATATTCCTAATCACCATAAACTTACTAGGCCTTTTACCATATACATTCACCCCTACAACACAACTCTCATTAAACCTGGGACTTGCCATCCCACTATGACTTGCCACAGTATTAATAGGGTTACGGAACCAACCAACCTCGGCCCTAGGGCACATACTACCAGAAGGAACACCAACTCCACTTATCCCCATCCTTATTATCATTGAGACAATTAGCCTATTCATTCGACCACTAGCTTTGGGGGTACGACTAACAGCCAACCTAACAGCAGGACACCTCCTAATCCAACTAATCTCAACAGCAGTATTAGTATTAATGCCAATAATACCAACAGTGTCTGCACTGACCATAATTATCTTGCTGCTCCTTACACTTTTAGAAATTGCAGTCGCTATAATTCAAGCATACGTATTTGTACTTCTACTAAGCCTATATCTACAAGAAAACGTATAATGGCACACCAAGCACACGCCTATCACATAGTAGACCCAAGCCCTTGACCTCTCACAGGAGCCATCGCAGCACTCTTACTGACCTCAGGTTTAGCAATATGGTTTCATTTCGGATCAATAGCCCTCCTAGAATTAGGACTAGCAATTATACTACTAACAATACTCCAATGATGACGAGACGTCGTACGAGAAGGCACATTCCAAGGCCACCACACTCCACCAGTTCAAAAAGGACTCCGATACGGGATAATCTTATTTATTACTTCTGAAGTCTTTTTCTTCCTTGGGTTCTTCTGAGCATTCTACAACTCAAGCCTCGCCCCAACCCCAGAGCTAGGGGAATGCTGGCCACCAACAGGAATTACACCACTAGACCCATTCGAAGTCCCCTTACTAAACACCGCCGTACTACTAGCCTCTGGCGTAACAGTAACATGAGCCCACCACAGCATTATACAAGGAAGCCGCAAAGAGACCATCCAATCCTTGCTCATCACGATTATTCTAGGACTGTACTTCACCGCTTTACAAGCCATAGAATACTACGAGGCCCCATTTACAATCGCAGACGGTATTTATGGTTCCACCTTTTTTGTCGCAACCGGCTTCCATGGACTACACGTGATCATTGGCTCCCTGTTCCTATCCGTATGCCTAATGCGACAAATCAAATTCCACTTCACATCTAGCCACCACTTTGGCTTTGAGGCAGCAGCATGATATTGACACTTTGTTGACGTAGTCTGATTATTCTTATATGTATCTATCTATTGATGAGGATCATGTCTTTTTAGTACAACAAGTATAGGTGACTTCCAATTACTTGATCTTAGTTAAAATCTAAGAAAAGACAATGAACTTAATCATACTAATACTTCTAATCACAACATCCTTATCAACACTCCTTATTACCGTAGGATTCTGACTTCCATTAAACAACCCAGACACAGAGAAACTATCCCCATACGAATGCGGCTTTGACCCGTTGGGCTCAGCTCGATTACCGTTTTCAATTCGATTTTTTCTAATTGCTATCCTTTTTCTCCTATTCGACCTAGAAATTGCCCTCCTACTACCAACACCGTGAGCCTCACAAATATTACCAACAAACACACTTCTATGATCAACTATTATTCTTCTCCTATTGACAGTCGGGCTAGTATACGAATGAACCCAAGGAGGCTTGGAGTGAGCTGAATGAGTATTTAATCTAAATAAGAACACTGATTTCGACTCAGTAAATTTTGGTTTAACCCCAAAAATACTTTATGTCATCAACACTATTCACTATCACGTCAGCATTTTCACTGAGCATTACCGGACTTATATTACATCGAACACACTTTTTATCCGCCCTCCTTTGTTTAGAGGGGATAATACTAGCAATATTTATTGCTATCTCAACACTATCAGTACAAATGAACACGGGGTCTAGCCTCTCACTACCAATGTTCCTATTAACCCTCTCTGCGTGTGAGGCCAGCACCGGGTTGGCATTAATGGTAGCCACAACTCGAACACATGGAACAGACCACCTAAAAAACCTCAACCTCCTAAAATGCTAAAAATTTTAATTCCAACTACTATGCTCCTTCCACTAGCATGACTGGCAACCCCTAAGTGATTATGAGCCCACTTTATAGTAAACAGCTCTATTATCGCCATAGCAAGTCTAACATGATTTAACCTCCCATTCGAGTTCCCAACAATAACCAGCCCGCACATAATAGTGGACCAAATCTCGTCCCCCCTTCTAATCCTCACATGTTGACTTCTACCACTAATAACCCTCGCCAGCCAAAATCACCTAAAAACAAACCCGCTATCACGTCAACGAACCTACTTAATCATGCTTACGCTCCTACAAATATCATTAATTACTGCATTTTCATCAACAGAATTAATTATATTTTATATTGCCTTCGAGGCCACACTAATTCCAACCCTAGTAATTATTACACGGTGGGGCAATCAGGCTGAACGGCTAAACGCAGGGACATACTTTTTATTTTATACACTAGCCGGATCTCTTCCACTATTAATTGCCCTCTTAACACTTCAAACCACTATAGGATCACTATCATTAACCCTCATCAACATGATGGGGCCAATAATAACCCTAAACAACGCAAACAAGATCCTATGACTAGCCTGCCTACTAGCATTTATAGTGAAAATACCACTCTACGGGGTCCACCTCTGACTACCAAAAGCCCATGTAGAGGCGCCAATCGCAGGGTCAATAATCCTAGCAGCAGTTCTTCTCAAACTAGGCGGATATGGCATGATTCGAATCACCACCATTCTCACCCCCCTCACCAAAGAAATATCATACCCGTTCATAATCTTAGCGCTATGAGGGGTTGTAATAACAGGCCTAATCTGCATACGACAAACGGACTTAAAATCACTTATCGCATATTCATCTGTCAGTCACATGGGACTAGTTATTGCCGCCATTATAGTTCAAACCCCATGAAGTATGACAGGGGCCATCATTTTAATAATTTCGCACGGACTCATCTCATCCGCCCTATTCTGCTTAGCAAACCTAAACTACGAACGAACCCACAGCCGAACTCTTCTTCTAGCCCGTGGAACACAAACAATCCTTCCCCTTGTGGCCACATGATGACTTCTGACGAACCTGTCAAATATAGCCCTACCCCCATCAATAAATCTGTGAGGAGAACTAACAATTATGGTGTCATTGTTTAACTGATCCCCATGAACAATCCTTATTACTGGAGCAGGGACCCTTATTACAGCATCATACACCCTCTACATGTTCCTAATGACACAACGAGGCCCAACATCGCCGCACCTAAACCCACTTTCCCCCTCATACACACGAGAACACCTATTATTAACTTTACATCTCCTCCCAATAGCCCTCCTCATCATAAAACCGACCCTCATTTCAGGAATATTCTCATGTGTGTATAATTTAAAAAAATATTAGATTGTGATTCTAAAAATGAAAGTTAAACCCTCTCTACGCACCAAGAAAAGTTAAGAAACACAGAAACTGCTAACTATCTGCCCCTGCGGTTAAAATCCGCAGTTTTCTTACTTTTAAAGGATAATAGCAATCCATTGGTTTTAGGAACCAAAAACTCTTGGTGCAACTCCAAGTAAAAGTTATGAACCCAATACTAATGTTTAACTCAGCATTCATTCTCTCCCTTATTATACTAATAATTCCACTAACTCTATCAATACTTAAGACACCAAAAACATCGCCAATCACAGTAAAAGCCTTTGTAAAATACTCATTTATAGTAAGCCTCATACCAATATTGATCTTCTTAAACACCGGACTAGAATCTACAACAATAAACTTTTCATGGATAATAGTATACAATTTTAACATTTCATCAAGCATTAAAATCGACCAGTACTCAGTTTTATTTTCACCAATTGCCCTATTTGTTACATGATCTATCCTAGAGTTTGCAATCTGATACATGCACTCTGACCAAGAAATCGATCGATTCTTCAAATATCTATTAACTTTCCTACTAGCAATAATAATCCTGGTTTCCGCCAACAATATATTCCAACTATTCATTGGCTGAGAAGGTGTTGGAATCATGTCATTCTTGTTAATTGGGTGGTGATATGCTCGGTCAGATGCAAATACTGCCGCCATACAGGCAGTTATATATAATCGAATTGGAGATATTGGCCTAATCCTAAGTATAGCATGATTATCTATAAATACAAACTCATGAGAAATACAACAAATATTTATAATATTTAACAAAGAATCCACAATCCCACTCATAGGCCTAATCCTAGCAGCAATAGGAAAATCCGCCCAATTTGGCCTCCACCCGTGACTCCCGGCAGCCATAGAAGGCCCAACACCAGTATCAGCCCTCCTACATTCAAGCACAATAGTTGTGGCCGGAATTTTTTTACTAATTCGATTTCAACCAATAATTGAACAAAACAAAACAATTCTCTCATTCTGCCTATGTCTTGGCGCAATTACAACCCTATTTACGGCAACCTGTGCCCTAACACAGAATGACATCAAAAAAATTGTAGCATTCTCAACATCAAGTCAGTTAGGCCTAATAATGGTTACAATCGGACTAAACCAGCCGCAACTAGCCTTCTTTCATATTTGCACACACGCCTTTTTTAAAGCAATACTATTCTTATGCTCAGGGTCCATTATTCACAGCCTAAACGATGAACAAGATATTCGAAAGATGGGGGGGCTACAAAAAATATTACCAACCACCACAACTTGCCTAACAATTGGAAGCCTGGCGTTAACGGGAACCCCCTACCTTTCGGGATTCTTTTCCAAAGATGCAATTATTGAATCAATAAATACTTCACACCTAAACTCATGGGCACTAATTATAACCCTGATCGCAACCTCATTTACTGCAGCCTACAGCTTCCGAATTATCTTTTTCTCATCAATAAGTACCCCCCGACTAACCCCTATATCCCCAATCAATGAAAACAACGACCTAGTAATTAACCCCATTACGCGCCTAGCCTGAGGAAGCATGATCGCAGGGCTGCTTATTATCAACTGCACCTCCCCAATAAAAACACAAGTACTCACTATGCCAATAACCATAAAACTAATAGCACTACTAATCACCATATTAGGCCTACTAATCGCAATCGACATCTCTATCTTCTCAAACAAACAAAAAACAAGCACGCACACTTTTTCTAACACACTAGCCTTCTTCCCAACAGTATTTCACCGCCTTGCACCCAAAGCAAAACTAAACTTTGGACAAAACATCTCAACCCATATTACTGACGCCCTGTGATATGAAAAATCTGGCCCAAAAGGGCTTTCAAGCCAATTTCTGCCGCCTATCAAAACCACAACAAATCTCCAAACAGGTATACTCAAGATATATATAATAATCTTCATAATCAATATCCTCCTCATCCTCATAACATCTTACAGCCCGTAGCGCCCCACGAGACACCCCACGAGTAACCTCTAACACTACAAATAAAGTTAAAAGAAGGGCCCACCCAACCACCACTAACAGCAACCCCCCAGTAGAATATATGCCCCCAACCCCTCCTCAATCTAACCCAACTACCCGGAAATCCACACAATAACCACTAAACAAGTACACAATAGAAGATTCACAATTAAACAACACCGCCCCAACAACCAAAAAAGAAACATAAACGCACACATATACCACAACAGACCAATTGCCTCACGCCTCAGGATATGGCTCCGCAGCCAGAGAAGCAGAATATGCAAAAACAACCATTATCCCACCAAGATAAATTAAAAGCAATACAAGCGACAAAAAAGAAACCCCAAAATCAACTAACAAACAACAACCACTAACAGACGCCAAAACCAAGCCAAAAGCGGCAAAATAAGGAGAAGGGTTAGAAGCCACAGCAATTAAACCAACTAACACCCCAATCATAGACAAAAAACTTAAATAAATCATTATTTTCACTTGGGTTCTAACCAAGACCTCTGACCTGAAAAATCAATGTTGTATTCAACTACAAAAACCAATGGCCCACACTATACGAAAAACCCACCCACTAATAAAAATTATTAACAGCTCGTTCATCGACCTTCCAACGCCGTCAAACATCTCATATTGATGAAACTTTGGCTCCCTCTTAGGCATTTGCCTCATCACACAAATTGTAACAGGACTATTTCTAGCAATACACTACACAGCAGACACATACTCAGCATTTTCATCAGTCGCTCATATTTGTCGAGACGTAAACTATGGGTGACTTGTACGAAACATTCACGCAAACGGAGCCTCACTCTTCTTCATCTGCATCTACCTTCACATCGGACGAGGCCTATACTATGGTTCTTATATATTTAAAGAGACATGAAACATCGGCGTAATCCTACTACTCCTAGTCATAGCCACAGCCTTTGTCGGATACGTCCTCCCATGAGGACAAATATCCTTCTGAGGGGCCACTGTCATTACAAACCTACTCTCAGCAATCCCGTACATAGGAGACTCACTAGTACAGTGAATTTGAGGTGGCTTTTCAGTAGACAAAGCCACCCTAACCCGGTTCTTTGCGTTCCATTTTCTATTCCCATTCCTGATCGCCGGAACAAGCATTGTCCACCTCTTATTCCTCCACGAAACGGGCTCAAATAACCCAACAGGGGTTACATCAGAAGGAGACAAAATTCCATTTCACCCATACTTTTCATACAAAGACATCCTAGGATTTCTGCTAATATTGTTAACCTTAGTATTCATCTCATTATTGACCCCAAACCTCCTGGGCGACCCAGAAAACTTCACCCCTGCAAACCCATTAGTAACACCCCCGCACATCCAACCAGAGTGGTACTTTCTATTTGCTTACGCAATCCTTCGCTCTATTCCGAACAAGCTGGGAGGAGTGATGGCCTTGCTTATATCCATCCTTATCTTAATAATCTTCCCATTATTACATACATCGAAACAGCGAGGCCTGATATTCCGACCAATTTCGCAAATCCTATTTTGATCCATGGTAGCAAACACCCTCATTCTAACCTGAATCGGAGGAAAACCCGTAGAGCCCCCGTTCATTGAAATCGGACAAATTGCCTCTATCCTATACTTTTCACTGTTTATCATCCTAATCCCAATAGCGGGACTATTAGAAAATAAACTAATAAAATGATGCCCGAATAATTTAAACAAAATATCGGTCTTGTAAGCCGAAAATGAAGACTAGCGTGTTCTTCGGGTAGTCATCCGGACTCCGCCATCAAAATAACCAAAGAGAGCTCGGCCACACAACCGGGCACCGCCCTAAATCATAGCCCCCAGCCCCCAGCCCCCCACCCACACACAAAAATTTTATCAAGGGGGAAAGATTTTCACTTCCGCCACTGGCACCCAAAGCCAAAATTCTTAGACCTAAACTACCCCTCGTACTTGTATTCCTAAGATCAGAGTAGCGCGGAGGACATATTATGTATATAGTACATTAATTGAACTGCCATACGGCTAGTGTTTTAGTATTAACAGGATCCATAATCGAATTTTCAGGCGGGAAACCACCAACCCGCCCACCACGACCCTCGTTCCAAAATTTCCAGGACCTCAATTGTAGAGTGTTTTACGTTTATTTTCAACAGCTGGTTTGAATCTATGGACAAACCTAGTAGAGTTTCTATCATTTATCTTTAAGAGGCCTCTGGTAAAATGCTTTCAATATCGTCGTACCCTTGACCCCGCATAACTGTTTTGGATTGCATTTGGTATTTTTTTTTTCTCTGTGAAGTCAATGCCCCATACAGTCTTGAGTCGGCACACCTGGGCCTAAATCTGAGCATACACTGCAAATGTATATTTAACAGATATAGAGTGGGGCGCAATAATATTCATGTTGTTCGGACATACTAATTTTTTCCCTCTAAAGCAAGGGATAATATTCTTTTCCTATTTCCCCCCGGAGCTAGTTTTTCTAAGAATACTTATTTTGAATATCATCTAATTCTATTTTTTGATTAACCCCCCCACCCCCAAATGTTAGTCTTATCAGTATGTACAACTTTTTAGTCAACCCCCGAAACTAAAAAGACCTTCATACTTACGACATTAGGCTTATGCTAGAAAAATGCTACTTTTTTTAAAAATTTTTAATTGTTATTACAGTGTTACACTGTAA